ATAGATAGGAACACATTCCAACCAATTCCCAAAAAATATAAATTTGTATCAAATTTGAACTAGTAACTAATCCCAACATAGAAGTAGTAAAAAAACTCATATAAGCAAAAAATCTCAAGTATCCTTGATCGTGAGCCATATAATTATCACTATAAATAAGAACCATAATTCCAACAGTAGTGATTAACATTGACATAATAGAAGTAAGTGGATCAATCAAGTAGCCAAATTCTAAAGAAAAATCATTATCGAGGGTCCAAGACCATACATATTGATAGATAGAACTGCTATTTATTTGCTGAATAGCCAGATTAGTTGAAAAAATCATGACTATACTTAACAATAAAACACTTGGAAAAGCCCACATACGACGAATGTTTTTTGTTGCTGTCGGAAAAAGAAGAAGCCCCGCTCCTATTAACATAGGAACTGGAAGTGGAACGAAAGGTAAAATCCACGCATATTGATATGTCTGTTCCATAAAAAAAGTTTTTTAATTCTTAATTAATTGTTCCCGATTCACCGGACCTTACCTCTTTTGTTTTCAAAGGAGTCAATAAAAAATGAAGATATGCACTAACTTAACCTAACTTAAATCGAATTTTTGAATTTTTATTTCTTTTTACTTATTCTTTTTCTTTCTGAATTTCTGCTAAATACTTCAAATATTCAAATCAAGAAGTTACAATTGGTCAAATCATATGAAAGAAAGAGATTAATTACTAGTCTCCGAATTTGAAAATTCAAGTCGAATTGGGCATATTTTTCCCGAGTTTGACAAGTTACTAAAGTTACTAAAAATATTCTTCTTTTTTTTTCTATTTTTAGTAATATTTATGCGATTTTCCCATATCGTTCACCCATCCTATCTATTCCTATTCTATTCTTTTAGATTTTTAGAAAAAAATATTATCTAGAAAAGAAATACATAGTGAATTAGAAAAGCGCAGGTTTTTTTGAACAATAGATGTCTTTCACATCCAGCTATACCAATGAGTAATCTCTTAATTTTTATTTAAATGGCAGTTCCAAAAAAACGTACTTCTGTATCAAAAAAGCGTATTCGTAAAAATTGTTGGAAGAGGAAGGGGTATTGGGCAGCGTTAAAAGCGTTTTCCTTAGGGAAATCTCTTTCTACCGGGAATTCAAAAAGTTTTTTTGTGCGACAAACAAATAAACTAAGTAATAAAACATAACACGTTGAAATAATCTAAATCGGCCTGACTCAAAAATTGACTCATTTCAAACATCAAATTCCCGAATTCCATTTCCTATTGATTAACTCAAGAGGGAATGGAATTTGTCCCGCCCTTAGTCCTTAGTCTAAGAATATGGGGCAGACAGATTTTTCTGTTTACCTTATGTTTATTCAAAAAAAGTAGTTTTTTTGTTGACAAAAAAACACAAGATACTCCAATTTTTAGTCTATTTTCTACTTTCCAAGGTGGGGGGGTATGATTTTCCCCATCAACCAACCTATTTGTATTTGTAATATAAGGTTTTCTTTTTTGTGCAACTTTCTTACTTTTGGATTTTCTATAAATTCTTATATAGACCCCATATATTTTTATTTCTCGCCATCAATGCACGCAAAAACACTTGGTGAAAATATTCTGGATAAATATGTATCAATTTTGAATGATCTAAAATAGGTTCTTTTTTTTGTTCATTGATAAAACGGATTTTTTGGTTTCACTTTTTGAAATCAAATAAACCAAAAACAGTTAATTAAAAAAAAATTTTTTTGGGGGGGGGGGGTTCTATCCCTTAATTCATAGTAGAACTATCTAGTTTTACAAGAGTTCAGGTCGAGAAGAGTAGAAGAGTATAAAATACACAATAAAACATAAAACTAAGACCCTAAACTAAAATAACGAACCTTCAAATACTTATTTGAACAAATTTTTATTCATCAATTTGAATCTTTCCTAAAAAATATTGCACCCAATTGAATTCTTAAATCTAGACGATTACCTATTCATAGGCTATTATGAGGTCAACAGGCCGCTATGGTGAAATTGGTAGACACGCTGCTCTTAGGAAGCAGTGCTAGAGCATCTCGGTTCGAGTCCGAGTGGCGGCATGTCATCTCCTAAAAAAGAAAATTGATCCTATAATGAATTCAATAATGAATTCAATTGCCGATTTAGATTTTATAATTAAGGAACTCTTTATGATATTTTCAACTTTAGAGCATATATTAACTCATATTTCTTTTTCGATCGTTTCAATTATAATTGCAATTCATTTGATAACCTTTTTAGTCGATGAAATCGTAAAAAAACTATATGATTCGTCCAAAAAGGGCATGATAATGACTTTTTTCTGTATAACAGGATTATTAATTACTCGTTGGATTTATTCGGGACATTTTCCACTAAGTGATTTATATGAATCATTAATCTTTCTTTCATGGAGTTTTTCCTTTATTTATATAGTTATTTATATAGTTCCGCATTTCAAAAAAAATCAAAATCTTCTAAGCACAATAATTGGCCCA